CAAAAAAGATCAATACACCAAGCACTACACTTAGATTTATTGGATTTGTTGCTAAAATATCGGTATTAAGCCCGAAACTCCCGGCGAATGGCCAGTTAACCAAAGAAACGAAAGAATCGGTTACATTTTTCATATGATCTCCTCTTTTAGATAGACTAAAAAAAAAAAAGAACTGCGTTCTTTTTTTTTTTTCTACGTAATATATATTTATTTAATTTATTTGTATTTGTTTTTTTAGTAATTTACCTATTTCGAAACAGGGTCAAAAATTCGATTTCGAAATCCTTTCTTTGAATTGGCAATTGGGGATTCCCGATAAGAGGGATACTTATTAGTATTAGGGGCCGGGACTCCTGTCAATTGCAAAACCCCTCGTTTGTTGCAGCATCACTTAAAAAGAGGGTTTCCTTTAGACTAAGAAAGGGAAAGAAAAGGGCGAACTGGTATGCCTATCCTAATTCCCCATCCTCAAATCAGTCCTTCCAATTGGAGGAGTTAAATCTTGATAGAATTCGAAAAAGCCAGAAACACAGATATAATAAATAAGAGAAAAAAAAAAAAAAATAATAATAATAAGTAAATTGCCCTTCCTATTTCTAGGATTAAACAAAAGGATTCGCAAATAAAAGTGCTAATGCTACAACCAGCCCATAAATTGTTAAAGCTTCCATAAAAGCCAGACTAAGCAATAAAGTACCTCGTATTTTTCCCTCCGCCTCGGGCTGTCTCGCGATACCTTCTACTGCCTGGCCCGCAGCAGTACCTTGACCAACTCCAGGTCCAATAGAAGCAAGCCCAACAGCCAACCCAGCAGCAATAACGGAAGCGGCAGAAATCAGTGGATTCATGATAAGTACCTCGCACTAAAATAAAGAAAAACTAAAGAAATCGTTAATGATACAATCGTCCAATAAATTATGACTTAATTATTCCGTCACTAGGATTCGCCCCGCCGAAGTAACTAAGAACTCCCAATTGGCATAATAATATTATTATTGAACCATCAAAACTTTTTAGATATCTCTTTTTTAGTTTCGATCCACAGGCACAACACAGGATTTTTGTAAATCCATACGACTTTTGTTCTTCCATTTCTTTTTTCGGAACCTTTTTTTGAATTCTTCGTTCGTTTTCTTTCTTTCATCTCTTTATTTTTATTGATTCAATTCCCAGTCAAAGCAAATACGAAATCGAACAATTTCTATTAGAATCCCTCTCGAAATTCACAATAATCACAAGAGTAGGGTGGATTAGATATATCTTTAGTTCATATATAACTAGCAATATCTAATATCCCATATACATGTCTTTCTTACAGAACGTAAACCAACTATTCATATCTTAGACTCCTCGTATCTTAAAGTCAATCGTATTCTAGAACCCCTTTTCAAATTCAAAAAATACACAAGAGTTGGCATTTGATTCCATATACCTAATTATGTCCCCCTCGCCGAATCACCCCGTTTTTTAGAAATCTCTTTTTTTTTTCTATTCCTTTTCGTTATCATTATCCACCAGGCTACAATCGAAATAGACGAATTCATTGGGGCGAATCATTGCATAGAACTAAATATAAGTATTTGATTGAGGTACGCCATGCAATTTATTATATTAATATTCTCTTTTGGTCAATCGTTGAATTGAAGAATTGACTAAAATCAACTAAAAGGGGAATCATTTTATAAAGCATCTTTCTTTTCTTTTTTTTTTAATCACCCGCCTGTGATACTATAAGAATTTTTATTCAAATTATCACTCTTGGTATTTGCTATTCGAATTGAATGAACAAAAATGAACAAAACAATATAAAGAAAATATTAATTGGCGGGGAGAGGGGGGGGATGATATAATAAGGCCAAAGAGGAATTTGAGGAAAAAGATCCTTTAGATCTCTTTCCTACAATTCCCCAATATCGTCAGTTTTTTTCTACGACTCTTGATCGTATATGCTGTATTTGTAGATTTATGTTTGGATATGTATTTTTCCTAAGTATAAGTAGATTATCTTGAGTTACGCATACATTGCCTTTGTTCTAAGCTACAAAAAAAGACTATTTCCAAAACGAGTCAATGATGTCCCTCCATAGATTCGCCTATATAAGCCGCAGCTAAAGTTGCAAAAATAAGAGCTTGAATACCGCTTGTAAATAATCCAAGGAACATGACGGGTATAGGAACCACTAAAGGTACTAAAGAAACAAGAACAACAACTACTAATTCATCGGCTAATATATTCCCAAAAAGTCGAAAACTAAGTGATAGAGGTTTTGTGAAATCTTCTAAAATGTTAATGGGTAAAAGAATTGGAGTCGGTTGAATGTATTTACTGAAATAGCCTAATCCCTTTTTGGAAAGACCCGCATAGAAGTATGCTATTGACGTGAGCAAAGCTAAAGCAACGGTAGTATTTATATCATTCGTGGGTGCGGCTAACTCCCCATGAGGTAACTCTATGATTTTCCAAGGTAAAAGAGCACCTGACCAATTAGAAACAAAAATAAAAAGAAACAGAGTTCCAATAAAGGGAACCCATGGGCCATATTCTTCTCCAATCTGAGTTTTGCTCACGTCTCGAATGAATTCAAGGACATATTCGAAGAAATTTTGAGTGGCAGTCGGAACGGTTTGTGGATTCCGAACGGCTATAAAGGCTGAAACTAATAAGATAGCAATTACAACCCAAGAAGTAATAAGTACTTGGGCATGGACCTGGAACCCACCTATTTGCCAATAGAAATGTTGGCCTACTTCCACACCGGATATATCGTATAACCCCCTTAGTGTATTCATGGAACATGATAGAACATTCATATTGCCCTCTGACCGAAATAGAAATTAAAAAAGAATTATTTTGATTCAACCATCTTCTTTTCGACTTGTCTACTTGAATTGTATATTTTGACTATCTACTAATTGCATAATATCCACCAGGTTTGTCTCTTTTCTTTTGTGCGATTCAGGAATAGTACCCAATCCATAAATATATGGAGTTACCAAAATAATTGATTTATCTTATTATTAATCAACGATTTCGTATAGAGCTAGAGCGACCCTCACAAATTGCGAATACTAATTTGTTAAGAATTAATCGGATTGAGGCTATAGCGTCATCGTTTGCTGGAATCGAAATATCTGCGAGATCGGGGTCACAATTTGTATCGATTAAACAAATTGTTGGAATTCCCAAAGTGATACATTCTCGAAGAGCCGTATATTCTTCTTGCTGATCAACGACGATTACAATATCGGGTACCCTCGTCATATATTTAATCCCGCCCAGATACGTTTGCAGACGCGATAATTGTCTCTTCAAAATAGCGGCATCCCTTTTTGGAAGACTGTCGAGTCTCCCCCCTTTTTGTTCCGTTCTCAAATCCCTGAACTTGTGAAGTCGCGTTTCTGTAGTGGACCAATTGGTTAACATACCGCCGAGCCATTTTTGATTAACATAATGGCACCGAGCCCTTATTGCAGCTCGCGCGACTAAATCGGCTGCTTTATTTTTAGTACCAACAATTAAGAATTGTTTTCCCCTACTTGCTGCATCAAAAACTAAATCACAAGCTTCTGATAAAAACCGAGCAGTTCGAGTCAGATTTGTAATATGAATACCTTTATGTTTTGCAGATATATAAGGTGCCATTCTAGGATTCCATTTCCGAGTACCATGACCAAAATGAATTCCTGCTTCCATCATCTCTTCCAAATGGATGTTCCAATACCTTCTTGCCATTTCTCCCCCACTTCCTCTTTTTTTTTTTTAAGAGACGAGGCGCCCTGAAATAAATAATTGTTCCGAGGGAACCTTCTCTTCTACCAGAGAGTGACCATTGATACACGACCCAGGCCATTCATTACTTTCTATTCATTATTATCCTTCGTTCTATTCATTATTATCTTTCTTTTCTTACCATTAAGAAATCAAATGATCACAAATAGTTAAAAGAATTCGCTCCTAGGACTCATTAAACCCTCTAAGCAATTGTGCTCTGATGTATCATGGAAAGTCGTTGAAATGCACGAGTCAAATAATTCTCTGTGGTGTAAGAAAATATCTCTCATTTCCCCCCCGAATAAATTCCCTTTTTGTCTTTCCAAAAGAATGTTGTTATGCTGCCTTGAACAGTGGACTAATCCTTTGAATCCGGTACCGACTGGTATTATCCCCCCCAGAACAACGTTTTCTTTCAGGCCTTTCAACCAATCGATACGACCTCGGAGAGCAGCTTTTGCTAAAACTCGCGTGGTTTCTTGAAAACTCGCTTCGGATATAAAACTTTGAGTATTCAGAGACGCTCTCGTTATTCCCAATAAGATAGCTCGATAACAGATCACTTCTTCCAAAGCGCGCCCCATTCGTTCCGCTCGGAACAATCCAATCAGTTCGCCGGGTAAAAAAATATTAGACATTCCATCTTCGGAAACTAAAACTTTTGATGTTATTTGACGTACAATAATTTCTATATGCCTATTATGGATCTGCACCCCCTGCGATCGATAAACCTTTTGGATCTTATTAACCAAAGAGATACGACTTTGCACTATAGTTAGCTCAGCACCAATCAAGAATCCCCAGGGAACCCCAAGAATTCTTGTTATACTCGCGTTCCAACCCTCAACTCTCTTTTCTAGGTTCATCGATATTGAATCAAGCGAACGCACTTCTAACACCTGTTCTACTTTTGGAAGACCTTGCGTTATATCACCAGATCTCGATTTTTCATATATAAATGTAACTAATGTATCCCCTTCGTAAAGAATTGCTCCATAATGCCCATGAACAGTTGCTCCAGGAGTAGCCAAATAAGGCTTAGCTGATCGTATTACTACAGAGTTAACTTGAACAATTAAAACTTGACCGGATTTTAGGTAGGGTCCCCTTTTGGTTATACGTACATTTTCACAAAGAAACTGCCCAAGACTAATTATCGGGGACATTTCCTCACAATAATTAGGCTGGAGAAAATACCAATTCAAATTAAATGGATTCAAAAGGATCTTACTATCTGTATCAGGATTATAAATTTCCCCGTTTTCGTCCATTAAATAATATTTAAGTACTTGAAAAGGCTGTTTTAAATTGTCAAGTTTCAAATATTTAGTTACCGAGATATGATTATGAGTTCTTAAATAGTAAAATGAATAAAAATTCGCAATTTGAAGGAATGTTCCTAAGGGTCCCAACGAAGTCTTAATTAGAGTTAGCGAATCTTTTTGAATTGGAATTGATTGTTTTATCACATTGTGATATTTTACATCGTTCAATGGACCCATTCGAAAATAATTAGATGATGATAAAATTATCAAAGATTGGCATTCCTTATTTTTATTCAACAACGTACGAATAGTTCCTTGATTTTGTCTAAGCGATTGTTCAACCCCTGCCTTGCCAAAAACGGAATAAAACGGATTGCTATTGGTGCGAGCTGAACCATTATCAGAAATTAATCCTGAACCCGACGGATGATCCCTTTTTCTGAGATACGAAATATTGGATTTCACTAAGTTGATTCTTAGGAAATCTCGAATCAGACCATTTGTACGTACTTCAACAAAGGAAGCACAAACCTCTTCGACGGAAGAACTTTTGTTGTCTTGGTCCCAATTCAACACTAAACACGTCCGAACTAATTGAAGACTTGTATCAGAAATTCCCCCAGCGGCTTTGCCCTTCCCATAAAGGACATAATTGACAACTCGAAATTGCATATTATCCTTTTCCCGCAACGGATCCTGGGGGAAGAGTGTTGCTAAATTTATACCGTCCGCTATTTCATATGTGACTACGGGTCGAACCAAAACAAAAGACTTTTTCTTGGTAGGTGTGATCCGTTGAACATAGATCCACTTTTTCAATTTTTTTGATTCCTTAGTGGCTTCCTTAAGTTTTTTTTTTTCACTTTCTGGCGGTATCAGGATGCCACTGTGTCGGGATATCTTATCTATCTCTCCGGGAAAATGGATATCTCCCGAAAATATTTTAAGTTCAACCCCTCCCCTTTTTCTCTCCATTCGGACCAATCCGCCCACCCGGCTTCGTATATTTAAAGTGATTTGTGTGTCTACTCCAATGATACTATTATTCCGTACCATTAGGTAAGAAGATTCGGGAAAAATATGCACTTCCTCCGGAATGAAAAAAAGGCGATCTATTTTCATTTGGTATTTGGGCTTAATTTTTTTGAGTCCTCGATACTCAATCAAGTCCTCTTTTTTAACGATTGAATGCGCCCCCAGAGTCCCCCATTTAGTAATTCCGGAACTCTTTCTTCTGTATCGAGGATCGTCGAAATAAGCAAGAATACTATTTCTACGGAAAATGCCCCTTACGGGTATTTCAATCGAGATACCCGAATGGGGCATTAGCTCTTTCTCTTGCTCTTGAATCGAGTGGAATGGAATAATAAATCCATTTCTTTGCCTTTTTGCCAATAAATCCGAATTTGCGTGGAGAATTGCAGGATGGATGAGATTACAATGACCAGTACCTATGATTCTATTAAATCCCGAATAATCAGACATCTCAAGAATTCTACCTTTTTTTTTAGCAGAAAAATCAGAACTAAAAAATTTGTGTCCCGCTTGATCATTATTCACTGAGAGCGAGAGGCTAGAAATCTCTCTTCGTTCGACAGAAAGAGAATGAATATTCATTTGATCTTGATCCTTGTGGAGTGAAAAAGAAACTACACTAGATCTGCGTGAACCCCCCGACAATATCCATAAATGGCTTGTTTTTGGCAAGAGGTGGACATTACTATATGTAAATTCGGGTGCATGGTACACATCAGTACTCCAGTGCATTTCTCCCTCTGAATCAGAATAAATATGTTTTCGAACCCTCTCTTTAAAATTCAAAGTGTATGCTCCCGCCCGAATCTCAGCAATCACTTGTTCTGATTCGACATATTGATCATTTTGAACTAAAAGAAAACTTTTAGGTGGAATAGTCACATTGTGCATAATATCTTCACCCTCAATAATTACATCCAAATCTATAGAACATAGAAAAGCCGGATGCCCGTGACGTGTGCGCGTGGGATGAACCAAATCCTCATTGAATTTGATTTTACCATTAGAAGGGGCTCGTACATGTTCTGCAGTGCCCCCTGTAAATACGCCGCCGGTATGAAAAGTTCTTAATGTTAGTTGAGTCCCTGGTTCTCCAATAGATTGGCCCGCAATAATACCTACGGCTTCCCCCAATTCAACCAGGTCACCATGAGTCGGACTCCGACCATAGCATAATCGACAGATCCACGATGTACTCCTACAAGTAAAGGGGGTTCGAATAGATATTGCTTGTGTTCGAAGGGTTATGAGTCGATTGACAAGTCCAATCCCAATATCTTGATTTCTAATGGCGATGGATCGCTGGCCCATATATATATCGTCTGCTAATACACGACCAATTAATGTTTGGCTAAAAACCCTTTCCGACATCATCCTATTTTGATTTTGAGGACTCACAGAAATTCCTCGGACAGTGCCACAATCTGT